AAAAGAAAGAATTTCTTTTTTCATTTCAATTTTAGAAAGCCAATTTTCCATCGAATTGTTATTGGATACCGAGGACTTAGAGACTCTCCTGAGTCTGTATAGAAAGTATCTTCAGCCCTTTCCACAACCACTAATTCGATTTTCCGTCGGGCTATCCAATCTAATTCAGGACCCGGTAATTAAACACTACATTAGTAGTGGAAGGGAATCAATAAATCTTTATATGAGAGACCTTCCACCACTATAATCTGTCCTTGAATCCTAGAGGCAAGGATTTAGAGCACTTTAGCTTTCGAGAGTCAAACTTCCAGATGTTTAGAACCAAGCAAGCAAGTCTCAAGAGTCCTTTTACTTTGTTTGCTTCTGCTGGGGAAAAATTCAGCGAGTTATATTAGCAAAACGAAATAAGAGATTTCGAGTTTTTTCTTGATCAGGCGACACCCGGATTTGAACTGGGGAAAAAGGATTTGCAGTCCCCCGCCTTACCGCTCGGCCATGCCGCCAAAATGTATGATCTCCTACAAAATAGATGAAAAAAAAAAGTCTCCCTTTGTTTGCGTCGGGTGGGGAATTCCTAAACTTCTTTTTTTATTGGACTTGCATCTTGAATCCCGTTTTCTTAAATTTAACCCTTGCCCGAAAAGAAAAAAATCCTTCGTTTTTTGGATTGGATCCATCCCTTCGGTTGTATGTATAGTATCTCAAAACCTAAATATTTACAAATTTTCCCTCTCTTTTTTCTATTGATATTGAAAAATTGAAAAACAAAATGTGGTTTTTCAGTCACAAAAGCCAAAATTTAGGACAAATTTGAACCATTAACTATTAAATGTGACTGTAAATTCATGAACGATTCTTGGATTTGAATCCAAAATTGTCTTTTCTTAATCCTAATGATATAAGACAATCCAAATTGATATATAACTAATCAGTATTGATTCTTTTCCATAAAAAAAATCCTTCCCAATTTCTATTATAACATCAAATAGAAGTATATGTAAACCCCAGAACATAAATTGTTATACAAATATTTAATTGGATATCCTATCTATATATGATGCCTATAGAGAATTATCAGTAAATTGTAGTGCTTCAATTTTTCATTCAATAGATGGAATAGAAAATGGAAATATAGCATAGCACGCGCTGTCCCGAATAGAACTTCAATAAAGGAGGAAACATAGATAGCTATCTACACATGGTTAATAAATACAAACTTTATTACTCTATTACGCCCTTCGATCGTATTCTACTAAAAAAAGGTAAAAGTATCTCTCTTTTATGCGAATCATTTGTTGAACAATAGAATCCATGAAAAAGTTAAGTGCTCAAAAAAGATCAACTCTATATTTTTGATGATTATAATGTCTTTATATCATCGAACAGATTAAATACCGAATCCATTTATTTTTCTGGTACCCAATCGGATTAGAATATGTAATATCATAATAATGGTAGAAATGGAATCGCTTTTTTTTTGATATTCTATCCAAAACTCCATAAGTCTAAGTGACATTTATTAATTCCTTTCGATTTTGTATCTGTTACAAATTCCAATTTGAATAGAAAATTGTCTTTATTCCTCCGTTCATATGCATTTCATACATTCCATATATGGGGTGGGTCAAATTTCATGTGATTCAGTAAACAAAATAGAAATTCCATCATTGCTAAATCAATCCATATGATTTGATGAAGAATGGGTCAATAATGGAATTTTTTCGAGAAAAGGGAAATTCAAAATGCTCGGGGATGGAAATGAGGGAATGTCTACAGTACCTGGTTTTAATCAGATACAATTTGAAGGATTTTGTAGATTCATTGATCAGGGCTTAACAGAAGAACTTTATAAGTTTCCAAAAATTGAAGATACAGATCAAGAAATTGAATTTCAATTATTTGTGGAAACATATCAATTGGTAGAACCTTTGATAAAAGAAAGAGATGCTGTATATGAATCACTCACATATTCTTCTGAATTATATGTATCCGCGGGATTAATTTGGAAAACCAGTAGGGATATGCAAGAACAAACTCTTTTTATTGGAAACATTCCTTTAATGAATTCCCTGGGAACTTCTATAGTAAATGGAATATACAGAATTGTGATCAATCAAATATTGCAAAGTCCCGGTATCTATTACCGGTCAGAATTGGACCATAACGGAATTTCGGTCTATACCGGGACCATAATATCAGATTGGGGAGGAAGATTAGAATTAGAAATTGATCGAAAAGCAAGGATATGGGCTCGTGTGAGTAGGAAACAGAAAATATCTATTCTAGTTCTATCATCAGCTATGGGTTTGAATCTAAGAGAAATTTTAGAGAATGTTTGCTATCCTGAAATTTTCTTGTCTTTCCTGAATGATAAAGAGAAAAAAAAAATTGGGTCAAAAGAAAATGCCATTTTGGAGTTTTATCAACAATTTGCTTGTGTAGGCGGAGATCCGGTATTTTCTGAATCCTTATGTAAGGAATTACAAAAGAAATTCTTTCA